ATCGATTTTATGAATAATCCAATACGTGTGGATTTATCGGTATGAAACATCCTGCAAATCTTTTCTTTACTAAAAAACAAATAAAAAACGAATAATAAAAAGAAATATTCTTTATTTTATTTTTATATTTATATATAGAAATATATAGAAAATAAAAAAAGGGATAAAATAAGAACTGTAATGAGATAATAAAGAAGTATTTGGATATACGTAAAGATTTAATCCGCTTTTCAGTCGGAACAAAACAAGAAAAGTCTTTTTTTGTTTGAATAATTTTACTAAGTTATAAGTTGAAGTGAATTGAATCATTGAAGAAGTTCTATTTGTTCAATGAATTACTCTCCCCTCACTTCCCCCTTTTTTGTTTCTGTTTGTCCATTACTGTTATGAATCTAAAAAAAAAAAAAAAAAAAAGAAGTTCAGATATACCTGTAAAAGATAACTAGGGATAAGAATCCTTGGCGAACAGGAGAAAAAACACGATTCTTTCGATACAAGACGACACAAGAAAAATACCTTTCTTGTGTCGTCTTGTATCGAATAGAAGATTAGGAAGACTAAAAAGACTTTATAGAAATCTTTTTTACTTTCATTTTTCCCGTCTTTGCCTTGTATTCTATTCCTTTGTATGCTTTTTTTCTATTATTAGGAATAGTATACAAGTAATGAGTTTCAGACATCTCACAAAATTAAAAACAGTATAAAAAAATAAAAAAAAAAAGTAAAAGGCTTACAGAATTTTTGAATCATACAATACATAATTCTATCGATCGACAAGTTTAAGGAATCTCTAGATCTAGAAATTTATTTCGTACAACTGAACCTTTTCAAACTGTTTCTTTTTCAAAACCAAAAAGATTTGTGCCAAAATCACAGATGCCAAGAAGAACAAAAGGCCTTGGACTCGTAATGGATCTTGAAGCACTATTTCTGCGTCTCCCTGCCCAAACCCTCCTACATTTGGATTACTTGTTAATGGTTGATCAAGCTTGATGGATTCACCTTCTGAAACAAGAAGTTCTGGTCCTGGAGGTATAATATCAACCACTTGACGTCCATCTAATGCATCAACTATGGTTATTTCATACCCCCCCTTTTCTTTACGTACTATTCTGCTTACTATACCGGCTGATGTAGCATTATAAACTGTATTGTTACTCTTGCTACCATCAGGATAAATCTGACCCCTTCCTCTGTTCCCACCTACATATATAGGATATTTTAAGAAGTGAACGTCTTTTTTCGTAGCAGGGTCGGGAGAAAGAATGGGAAAGACGATTTCACTATATTTCTGACCGGGAACAGGACCTATCACAAGAATATTTTTTTTATTAGGACGATAAGACTGAAAAGAAAGATTGCCCATCCTTTCTTTCATTTCGGGAGAAATACGATCGGGGGGGACTAATTCGAATCCCTCGGGTAAAATAAGAACAGCTCCCACATTTAAAGCTCCCTTTTTACCATTAGCAAGAACTTGTTTCAGTTGCATATCATAAGGAATTCGAACAACTGCTTCAAATACAGTATCAGGAAGTACAGCTTGCGGAACTTCAATATCCACGGGCTTATTAGCTAAATGGCAATTGGCACATACAATTCGCCCAGTCGCTTCTCGTGGATTTTCATAACCCTGCTGCGCAAAAATGGGATATGCATTTGAAATAGATGCTCGAGTTATTACATATATCATGATCGATAAAGAAATGGATCGAGTCATCTGTTCTTTTACCCAAGAAAAAGTATTTCTATTTTGCATAGTCCAATCATAGATCCCGGAATTTCTACAATAAATTCGATAGGTAGCTAGTAGAATTCCCTATCCACAAGTTTGCCATTGTATTGATTGTACTGAAAGAATTGTACTGGTGGAATATGGTATGAATACCTTGAACTGAAAAGGTAGAAGTATAAAAAATAAGTAAGATTTAAAACGATTTCTTTATACACGAAGCAAAAGTCTGATTTGATTGATATCAAGAGATCTAATGAATTCTTCATTCATTCATTGAATGATAAATTACTACAAGGGAAGGAGATACACGATTTAAAAAATGGAAGATCCAATATTTCACAATTGTATCTAGAATCACTGGGAAAGTGAAAACAAGACCAGATATAATTTGATCGTTCTGAGCCAATCCAAAATCGTTGTATATCGAACCAATCATTAGTTCCCAACCATGGGTCGAGTGGAATCCGATCCATAAATCAGTAACTAAAAGAATAGAAAAATCTTTTATTGTGTCACTTAAGTTATAGAGAAATTCCTGAATCCAAGAATTAAGAATGAAAAGTTCTTCATTACCCAGAATAAAATAACTACTTAGAATAGCGAAACAGATTAGATTTGTCGATAAATGCAAAATTATAAATTATATGGAAATGAGATTCATTGTGTCTTTTGACCAATTGTATTGTTTCCTTGTGCATTCCTATATGAAGCCCTTGACCTTGTATATATGTGTCCGAGTACTGCTTTATCATCTCGTCCAACAGGAATAGTTCTTCTAATTACATAAAATTTTCTAGAACATTTTTCTCTTGAATATCATTCAAAAGGATTTCGGATTGCCTGGTATTCCACCAATTAATAATCCAAGTTTCTAGACTTTTATTAAATGAGAGAGAAACCCACCAGGGCAAAAAGAGTATAGACACAAGATATGGGAGGGAAGCGTAATGCTTTCTTTTTTTTTTTTTCATTATGTATCTGTGATGTTAATGAACCTGTTTCATTCGTTGATTCTATCTTAGATTTCTATGAAGCGCGAGTTCTATAACAAGAACCTATAACTCTAACAAGAACAAGGTATCGAATCTATGGGTCTTTTCCTATTTTTGTTTTTGTGTCAGAATTAAGTCTTTGTATCTAGAATAGAACATCGAAGAAGGGACCTTTTCGAATGAAAAAAAAAAAAAAGAAGTAAATATTCTTTCCAGATTCCAGAAATACCAATTAGGAAAATTGTAACCAATTCCATCTTCATTTATTCCTTTCGATGAAGACTCGAAAATCCATTTTAAGTAACGAATATTATTTTTATTTTAAGACGAACCCTACCAGATCCTTTAATTCTTTTATTTCTATTTCGAATTCGAAAGATTTAACTTTTTAATCGCAGCACGGGGATAGGGTATCAATTCAAAATCAGGGAACTAAAAGGAAGAATTCTGTTTTTACGAAAACAAAAGGTAAGATATTTGATGAATCTATACTTAACTTAGATTAGACTTCTGAATGAAACTTATTAGACCTTTAATTAGTATAAAAGAGTTAAGCTGGGGGCCATGTATATGCGTATATTTTGGTGTACTTTTGGTGTACAAATAGTTTATAGTTTATATTAATACTTAAATTCTTAATACTTATTCTTAATACTTAATATATATTATATATAAATTATTATTATTATTATATAATAATTATATTTTTATATTTTTTTTATTCTTTATGCGTCCTCCTGGTTTTTTTATTTGTATTTGAGATGTATAATATATGTGAACTGCTGCCTCAACGGAACGGTAAAATAGAATATAGCATCCTTTGTCGGAATGAACATTTTTAAGAAGCTGCAGTTGTCTTAAAAAGATAATTAGTAAGTTCTTCTCTCATGCTGAGATTTCTTCTTCAGTTCATTTCATTCAATTGGTACGCGCAAGAAATAGGCCAATTCGGCAGCTTTTTGTTCAATTTCTCGTGGATTAAAATTATCATCAGTACGAGTCAAGGGAATGGCTCCTTGACCCCGGATTTCCATATAAAGTACACGACGAGTAAAAAGACCCTCTCCCACCTCTATTCTGATTGATTGGATATCTTTCAGAAAGAAACGAAGGAAGATGCGACGATTTTTTCCAGGGAATCCCCAACGAAAAAAGCACATTATCCCTTCTTTTCTATCGAATCGGTCATAACCACTACCTAAATTCCATGAAATTGTGCACCACAAATAAGAACTAATGAATAGACCTGCGATCCCATAGAAAGACATCACGATCCCTTGTGGGAAAAAAACAATTTCTTGAGAAGGAAATACGGATATCAGATTCCTACCAAGATAACTGGAAGTTCCAACCACTAAGAATCCTAGTGAACCTAAAAAAAGGATACAGGCCCAGCAAAAATTACTTGTTTTTCGAGACCCCGTTATAAGTTCTATCCATATATGTTCTGATCGCCAATTCATACTATACTAGATCCAGTTGCATTCGATTAGAATTGATAAAATAACCCAAATAGATTTGACTTTTCTTGCTTGATTCCGAAATAACTTCCATCAACTAGCAGTATTCTGACATGAACCATTAGGAATAATTGGTTAGATACATTGAGTTTCTATTTCAAAGATTTTAAAAAAATATTTGCTGATCATTTTTAATTTAATTGATATTGATTAAGCTATAACCGCATATACATACATTAATGCATATATTATGCATCAGTATACATAACAATTCTTCCGTTTGTTTTCGGAAAGGCCACATATCATATATCCTACCATATTACACTAAAAAAGTATTTGTATGATGATCCAGCGTTGAAATAAATTGATGAGATTTGGTCCCATCATTTTTAGACAATCTTATTTCTTTGGACATAAAGAGATAAAGAAGCCATTGCGATTGCCGGAAAGACTAGGCCCACTAAAGGAACCAAAATAGAGGGAAAGTTAAAATCTATCATAGAACGGGTACCTCGATTTCATATTTGTACCTATTATAATTATAAAGATATCTTATGATACGTCTACCTATTAGAAAAAATATGAATATAATCTTAATATTCTTAATATTAAAGTACTTAATAATAAAAATAAATAAGTACAAGGAATGTAGAACTAAATGAAGTTTACCTATTCCTCTTTCTACACGAATATGTATGACAGTCCACTTTCATAAATTTTATTCTTCTTTTCCCATCCTTAATTTTATTTATATCTTTTCTTTCAAAAAACCTTTGTTTGTTTTGAAAGAAAAGAATTTTTTATGAATTCGCGACTTTAACCAATCTTATCCAACAAACAAAACAGGGATTCCTAGTGAAAAACAGGGGTTCTCGGTAAATAGAAATAACTTATATTCTATATTCTTATTATTCTTTATTATCATTCTATATTCATTCTTATATTCTTCTTAGTTTGATTATTTGATTATATATTCTATATTTGAATTTGATTTGTTTTTATATTTTATTTTTTTTTCTATATTTTTTTATATATTTTTCGTTGTTCTATAATATGAATATGTCATAAAGTAGGGATAAATTTTTTTTGATTTACCCGATTTCTCAGAAGGAGAAAGAAACTCTTTTTTATCTTGTCGATAGAGAGATGCTTATTCCTAATCAGGAAGGGGGGTAGAATAAAAAAATGGATTCGGGTAAAAAAGTAATTATCCAAAACTTCTGACTCTTACTACACTTATAACTGATGTCCAAAAAGAAAACACCATCCTCCTAGTTTTGTTTTTTTGATTACAATAAACTAAATGCTTATTCGCTACAAATCAAAATAACTGAACCTAGTGCTATACTTCCATTTTAAAATGAAGAATTTCAACCCCTTTTTAATTTAAAATTAAAATATTTTTTTTTTAATCTGGATTCAAGGGAAGGAAACCCTGTAGTTGAAATAACTCACTGAGAACACCTTTTAAAAGATTACGTGGTACGATTGGGTCGAATAAGCCCTTATGGAATAAATACTCAGCTGCTTGTGAACCGTCGGGTACTGTCTTTTTCAATGTTTGTTCAATTACTCTTTTGCCCGCAAACGCAATATAGGCATTAGGTTCAGCAATAATGATATCTCCCAACATACCAAAACTTGCTGTAACTCCGCCAGTTGTAGGAGATGTAAGGATTGATACATAGAATAACTTTTTATTTGATTGATAATCATATGAAGCAGAAGATATTTTAGCCATTTGCATCAAGCTCAAACTCCCTTCTTGCATGCGTGCTCCTCCAGAAGCACACACAATAATGACAGGTAGAGATCGATTAATAGCATACTCGATCAAACGGGTTATTTTCTCACCTACTACGGATCCCATACTACCTCCCATAAACTGAAAATCCATAACTCCAATTGCTATGGGAATACTATTTAGTTGACCTATGCCCGTTTGAACAGCTTCAGTTAAACCCGTTTTTTTTTGATAAAAAAAGATGCGATCTGTATAAGGTTCCTCTTCTGAATGAAATTCAATGGGATCCATAGAGACCATATCCTCATCCATAGGCTCCCAAGTGTCAGGATCAATAAAAAGTTCGATTCTATCTGAACTACTCATTTTCAAATGATATCCGCAGTGTTCACAAATATTCATTTTTGACCCAAAAAATTTTTTATAATTTAATCCATAACAATTCTCGCATTGAACCCATAACTCTCTGTATTTTGTATTTATATCGAAATCATTAGATCTTCCTCTTTCATTGAGATAACTGCTACTAGTACTACTCGAATTTTCACTTTCAATACTACTTATACTTTTACTTTCCGTACAAATGAAACTATAAATGTAACTGTCGATACCACTGTAAATGTCACTATTAAGACTGATTTCAAAACGAAGATAACTATCAATGCAACTATTAATGTGATTATTCCAATTAGATTGAGTATCATACATGGAATAATAATAGTAGTAATTGCTACTCTTAGACTCACTATTCAAATAACTATAAAAAAGGATCTCTAGTTCATTCAAAAAAGAATTAGCATTGTCAATCTCAAAAATCTGATTTTCAATATCAAAATATACAGAATAACTGTCACCATTACTATTTCTAACTAAAAAAGTATCATCAGAGATCAAACTAAAAATATTTCTGCTATCAAATAAATAATCTAGATAATTAATATTACCGAAACTATAACTGCCACTATCACTCCAACTAGGAATCCTTTTCTCCGCATCATTTAGAATAGGTTCATTACTTCCACTAGTATGTCCAATACCATCAAGACTATCCATTGATTTACTTAGTCCACACCTATGTTCTAACTTATTGTTAGACAAGATCGAATTGAACCAACATTTTTCCATAGAGCCTTTCTGCCCCCTATTTGATGAAAACTTAATACCTAATATATGAATAGTCATTCGATGAATAAAAAAATCATTTTACTATTTTCTTTTTTTTATCATTCAGAATTCAAATGAAGCATATTATCCAATCATTAAAATTATTAATTAAAAACGAGCGAGTCTTGAAAAGAAAGAAAGGATTCTTCTCCTGTTGGGGAATCCAGTTAATCATTTCAATATTTCAATATATATTATGATAGAATCTTTTCCTCAAAAAAAAATATAAGGAGAGGTTTCTTAAAAAACTTTAAATTCTCATCAAAAAGATACATAGTTGTTTCTTCCCAAAAATTTTAAATAGATTCTCGTAGAATCTCGTGTCATACAGTCAAATAATAAATTTTTTTTATTACAACAGGGAACGAAAAAGACAATATCAATATAAAGGATGGGGGTAGAAGG